GAAAAAGGAATGATCCATCAGGTTCAGGATTGCTTTCTTATAATGGATCGGATCGTATGACTCCATTTTTTTCCATTTACTCAAAAGCAAGACTTCAACAATCATTTAACCAAAATCATGAAACTGTTCGTACGTTGTTGAATAGAACGAAGGAATGCCAATCTTTTATCATTTTGTCATCAGCCAATTGTTTTCGAATGGGTCCATTCAAGGGTCGAAAATATTACAAAGAACCCGATCCTATAATTCCAATTAGGAATTCGTCGGGCCCTTTTGGAGCAGCCCTTCAAATTGCGAATTTTGATTCATTTTACCATTTAATAACTCATAATCAGATCTTGGTAACTAACTATTTGCAACTTGACAATTTAAAACAAACTTTTCGAGTAATGAAATATTATTTAATCGATGAAAATAGGAAGATTTATAATCCCGATCCAGTAAGGAACATTATTTTGAATCCGTTCCAATTGAATTGGCCTTGTCTTCATCACAATTATTGTGAAAAGGCCTCCACAAAAATAAGTCTTGGACAATTTCTTTGTGAAAATGTATGTATAGCCAAAAAGGGGCCACACCCAAAGGCGGGTCAAGTTCTAATTGTTCAAGTTGACTCTATAGTAATAAGAGCAGCTAAGCCCTATTTGGCCACCCCAGGAACGACTGTTCATGGACATTATGGGGAAATCATTTATGAAGGAGATACATTAGTTACATTTATATATGAAAAATCGAGGTCTGGTGATATAACGCAAGGCCTTCCAAAGGTGGAACAAGTCTTAGAAGTTCGGTCGCTTGAGTCAATATCGATAAATCTAGAAAGGAGGATTGGTGCTTGGAATGAACGTATAACAGGAATTCTTGGGCTTCCTTGGGGATTCTTGATTGGCGCTGAGCTAACTATAGTGCAAAGTCGTATCGCTTTGGTTAATAAGATCCAAAAGGTTTATCGATCCCAAGGGGTCCAGATCCATAATAGGCATATAGAAATTATTGTACGTCAAATAACATCAAAAGTCTTGGTTTCAGAAGATGGAATGTCTAATGTTTTTTTACCAGGAGAGCTCGTTGGATTGTTGCGAGCGGAACGAACAGGACGTGCTTTGGAAGAAGCGATCTCTTACCGAGCCGTCTTATTGGGAATAACTAGAGCTTCTTTGAATACTCAAAGTTTTATATCCGAAGCAAGTTTTCAAGAAACTGCTCGAGTTTTAGCAAAAGCTGCTCTCCGGGGCCGTATCGATTGGTTAAAAGGCTTAAAAGAAAACGTGGTTCTGGGAGGAACGATACCCGTTGGTACCGGATTCAAAGGATTAGTACATCGCGCAAGGCAATATAAGAGCATTCCTTTGAAAAACAAAAAGAAAAATCTATTCGAGGGGGAAATGAACGATATTTTGTTTTATCACAGAGAATTCTTTAATTCATCTGTTTAAACAAAAGTGCAATGATACACCAAAACTCTAGTTTAGCTAATTTAAGAACGGATTCCTCCGATTTATCTGTTCTTTATTTCTTACGGGTATTTTTTTTTTAGAAAATAAGGAATAGAAAGGAATTAATGGTTTGATTTTTGGATCGAGGGGCAATTCGCCGTCGAAGAGAAGGTTCCGTCGGAACAATTTTTTATTTATAGGGATACCTCATCTCTTAAAAAAGAGAAAGTGTGAGGAGAAATGACAAGAAGATATTGGAACATCAATTTGGAAGAGATGATGGAAGCGGGAGTTCATTTTGGACATGGTACTAGGAAATGGAATCCTAGAATGTCACCCTATATCTCTGCAAAGCGTAAAGGTATTCATATTACAAATCTTACTAGAACTGCTCGTTTTTTATCAGAAGCTTGTGATTTAGTTTTTGATGCAGCAAGTAAAGGAAAACAATTTTTAATTGTTGGAACAAAAAATAAAGCAGCTGATTCAGTAGCATGGGCGGCAATAAGGGCTCGGTGTCATTATGTTAATAAAAAATGGCTGGGGGGTATGTTAACGAATTGGTCCACCACAGAAACGAGACTTCATAAGTTCAGAGACTTGAGAATGGAACAAAAGGCGGGAAAACTGGCCTGTCTTCCGAAGAGAGATGCAGCCATGTTGAAGAGACAATTGTCTCACTTGCAAACATATCTGGGTGGGATTAAATATATGACAGGGGTGCCGGATATTGTAATCATCGTTGATCAGCAAGAAGAATATACAGCTCTTCGAGAATGTATGACTTTGGGAATTCCAACGATTTGTTTAATCGATACAAATTGTGACCCTGATCTTGCAGATATTTCGATTCCGGCGAACGATGACGCTATAGCTTCAATTAGATTAATTCTCACCAAATTAGTATTCGCAATTTGTGAAGGCCGTTCTAGCTATATAAGAAATCCTTGATTCATAGGAAAAACACGACTTTAGTAAATTTTATAATTGAATTCGAATTAATAGAATTAAATCGGTTAAGATTCCTGAATATCAAAAAAGATATAAGAATAACTGGGGATATGTTGTGATTTGTTGGTATTATATATGATTGAAGTAGACAAGTCGAGAAAGCAATGGTTGAATCAAAATAATATTTTTTTTTAAGGTTATATTTCTGTCAGAGGACAATATGAATGTTCTATCATGTTCAATCAATACACTAAAAGGATTATATGATATATCCGGTGTAGAAGTCGGCCAACATTTCTATTGGCAAATAGGCGGTTTCCAAGTCCACGGCCAAGTACTTATTACTTCTTGGGTTGTAATTTCTATCTTATTAAGCTCAGCCACCATAGCTGTTCGGAATCCACAAACTATTCCGACTGACGGCCAGAATTTCTTTGAATATGTCCTGGAATTCATTCGAGACGTGAGCAAAACTCAGATTGGAGAAGAATATCGTCCTTGGGTTCCCTTTATTGGAACTATGTTTCTTTTTATTTTTGTGTCTAATTGGTCAGGGGCTCTTTTACCTTGGAAAATAATACAGTTACCTCATGGGGAGTTAGCCGCACCTACGAATGATATAAATACTACTGTAGCTTTAGCTTTACTCACATCAATGGCATATTTCTATGCGGGTCTTACAAAAAAAGGTTTGGGTTATTTTAGTAAATACATTCAACCAACTCCAATTCTTTTACCCATTAACATCTTAGAAGATTTCACAAAACCTCTATCCCTGAGTTTTCGACTTTTCGGAAATATATTAGCCGATGAATTAGTCGTTGTTGTTCTTGTTTCTTTAGTACCTTTAGTAGTTCCTATACCTGTCATGTTTCTTGGATTATTTACAAGCGGGATTCAGGCCCTTATTTTTGCAACTTTAGCCGCAGCTTATATAGGTGAATCCATGGAGGGTCATCATTAATTCATTTTAGAAAGAGTTTTTGTTCTTCGATCCAGTCAATATATGTTTCAATCAAGATAATCTACTTAGAGAACATACTTGTATGTTCTCTAGGAATAGAAAGTAATATAAAAAACGGGATATTAGAGGGGAGAGTTATTAGTCTAGAAAGGCCGAACTAGGTATATGGAATCGAATAGCTATAAGTAAACTCTTGTAGATGTTTCAATTCCAAGAAAGATTCTAGAATCCAATTGAATTTAAGGTAGAATACCAGGTTTACGTTATGGAAGAAAGACAGGTATATTGGATATTAGATCTTGGCTAGTTAGACATGAACTAATAGTAAGCCCCACTTTAAATTAATATTAATAATAAATTTAGACGGGTATATCAATAGAAGTCTTTTTTTATGTTTTTTTTTCATTTATTTGATTTATGAGAATGAGTGAGAAAAAAATAAAATAAAGAGTTGAAGAATTCAAAGAATGGTTAGAAAGAAGGAAATGAGAAACTCAAGTTGTCTAAGATTCAGGAAAGACTCAACAAATTTTTGATGATCTGATGAAATATTCTTATTTCAATTCGGAGTTTTTACTGACTTCGACTGGCTGAATCTTAGTCGATGGAATACTTAAGGCATAATTTATTCGTTGATTGTATCATTAATCATTTCTTTTTTTTGTGCGAGGAACTTATCATGAATCCACTTGTTTCTGCCGCTTCCGTTATTGCTGCTGGATTGGCTGTAGGGCTTGCTTCTATTGGACCGGGAGTTGGTCAAGGTACTGCCGCAGGCCAAGCTGTAGAAGGTATTGCTAGACAGCCTGAAGCAGAGGGTAAAATACGAGGTACTTTATTGCTTAGTTTGGCTTTTATGGAAGCTTTAACAATTTATGGGTTGGTTGTAGCATTAGCTCTTTTATTTGCGAATCCTTTTGTTTAATCCTAATACGAAAAAAATACGTATTTTTTTCGTTGGACTTGACGCTTGCCTGCTTGCTTTTTCGCATTATAACAAGATTACTCTCCGACAATTACTTATTCGTTGAGAAACCGGGGGGAAGGGCTGATTTGGGGATGAGGAATTAGTGTTACCGACTCGCTTTCTTCCTTCCCCTTCTTAGTCCAACGAAAACTCTTTTTGAAAGGGTGCACCAAACGAGGTATTTCACAATTTACACGAAACCCGGTACCTAATTCTATTTGAATTAGTCTTATTAGAAATCTCAATTGAAAAATAAAAATAGATTGTGAAATGGAATCTATTTTTATTCTATTTTCGATTTCTAAATAGGAAATAGGTCAAGTAATACAAAAAAAATGATGTTCTTAGTCTATCTATAAGAGGAGATCCTATGAAAAATGTAACCGATTCTTTCGTTTCCCTGGGTCATTGGTCATCCGCCGGGAGTTTCGGATTTAATACCGATATTTTAGCAACAAATCCAATAAATCTAAGTGTAGTGATTGGTGTATTGATCTTTTTTGGAAAGGGAGTGTGTGTGAGTTGTTTATTTCAAGAATAGACTGGATTCAACCGGCTGCACTTCTTTTCGGTATAACTAGTAAAGAAAGGTGCATGATCTCGCGAATTACTTCTAAATAAATTACGAAATTATAGAAATTATATGTATATGAATATAACAATCATATGTAAGAACCATAAC